GGAGAAAAGAAATTTTTCTTTTCTCAATGTGAATTTGACGTAACATGACAAATTAGTTTTATTTTATTTATTTATTATTATTATTATTTTTTATTATTTTTTTTTTTCATTTTTATTGATAGTTTTTATTCACTTTAATATTCGATTTTTATTCACTTTAGAGAGTTCTATCATAATCATATATAGTGAAGTAATACTCCGGGTTATTACAAACAAAAAGCAAAAGAAAATTCTTTTTACCACTCAGCACCTACTCATTATTAGTTAATAAATAACTCTAATGATTGGATTTCTATGCTTATTCTGAGAGGAAATGAAATATTCAAATGATTTTTCATCGAATGACTATTCATCTATTTATTTTGATGTACATAGTGGTGAGAAAGCTCTATGGAAAAATGGTGGTTCAATTCGATGTTATCCGATGTGGAGTTAAAATACAGGTGTATGCTAAGTAAATCAATCGATAGTTTTGGTCCTATTGAAAATATCAGTGTAAGTGAAGACAAAATTCTAAATGATACAGATAAAAATCCAGACAATTGGGGGAATAGTGAGAGTTCTAGTTACAGCAGTGTTGATCGTTTAGCCGGGGGCAGGGGTATTCGGAATTGCAGTGCTGATGACACTTTGTTAGTTCGGGATAGTAATAGGGGTAGTTATACCATATATTTTGATATGGAAAATCGAATTTTTGAGATTGACAACGATCATTCTTTTATGAGTGAACTAGAAAGTTCTTTTTCTAATTATTGGAAGTCTAGTTATTTGAATACTAGTTATTTGAATAATAGGTCTAGTAGGGACGACTCCCACTATGATTATGATACTAAATATAGGTGGAATAATTACATCACTAGTTGTATTGATAGTCACCTTCATTCTCAAATCTGCATTGATAGTTATATTTTAAGTGGCAGTGACAATTCCAGCGAAGGTTACGTTTATAGTTCCATTTTTGGTGAAAGTGGAAACAATAGTGAAAACGCAAGGTCCAGTCTAAGAACTAGCACGAAGATTAGGGATTTTATTAGAAGGGAAAATTCTCATGATCTTGATGTAACTCAAAAATACAGACATTTGTGGGTTCAATGCGAAATTTGTTATGGATTAAATTATAAGAAAATTTTGAAATCAAGAATGAATATTTGTGAACAATGTGGATATCATTTGAAAATGAGCAGTTCAGATAGAATTGAACTTTTGATTGATCCAGGTACTTGGGATCCTATGGATGAAGACATGGTATCTCGGGATCCCATCGAATTTCATTCGGAGGGCGAACCTTATAAAGGTCGTATTGATTCTTATCAAAGAAAGACAGGATTAACCGAAGCCATTCAAACAGGTATAGGTCAACTAAATGGCATTCCCGTAGCAATTGGGGTTATGGATTTTCAGTTTATGGGGGGTAGTATGGGATCCGTAGTAGGCGAGAAAATCACTCGTTTGATCGAGTATGCTGCCAATAAGTTTTTACCTCTTATTCTAGTGTGTGCTTCCGGGGGAGCGCGTATGCAAGAAGGAAGTTTGAGCTTGATGCAAATGGCTAAAATATCTTCCGCTCTATATGATTATCAATCGAATAAAAAGTTATTTTATATCTCAATCCTTACATCGCCTACGACTGGGGGCGTGACGGCGAGTTTTGGTATGTTAGGGGATATCATTATTGCTGAACCCAACGCACACATTGCATTTGCAGGTAAAAGAGTAATTGAACAAACATTGAATAAGACAGTACCTGAAGGTTCACAAGCAGCTGAATTTTTATTCCATAAGGGTTTATTCGATTCAATCGTACCACGTAATCTTTTAAAGGGCGTTCTGAATGAGTTATTTCAGCTCCACGCTTTCTTTCCTTTGAATCATAAATTGAATCATATGAATCATAAATTGAATCATAAATCAAGTAGATCTTTAACTTAATTAAATTATTTAAATTATTTTCTTTCTTTTTATTTCTTTATTTCGGGCAAACAAGTATTTATTTATTTTTATTGGAATTCAAGGAAAAATCGGAAGAATGGTTTTTTTTGTGACATAACATAAGAGTCAATTTAGAATAGAAGGACATGCAGATGATTTTTTTTTAGCGATATTTATGATTACTCCTAATTTTGATTCCTGATTATTGCTAATCTCTATCAACAAGGTAAAAGAACAAAAATTCTTTCTTACACGAAATTGTTCTTAAATTGGGCAAGGTAAATAAAAAAGAAAACGAATTTCATTTTCTTTTCTTACCTATCCCTATATATAGAAATATGCAAAATATAGAGTCTTGTATATTTCTATATCTCGCATATTTCTATATATAGACTGTCGCGCAAGAATACTCTTTTTATTATTATTATTATTAAATTTAAATAAAGTTAAATTAGAAAATGAAAATTATTAATTATTTATAATTATAAGACAAGAAAAAGATAAAAGAATAACAAAGCTTATCCCACAAATATTTTATGTAGAAACACATATATTTCATGTAGAAAAATAAATAAGTCTATTTAGTTAGTTTTACACTACTTACACTTTATTATATATAGTTATTTCCATATACTTAGTATAATTATAATGATTATAAGATATCTTTCTAACATAACAAAACAATATTATATATGAATAGGTAAAAATATTAATATAACAATTTAATAATTTAATAACAGTTAATTTAATAACAATTAAAAATTCAATATAAGAATAAAAAATAGGTACAAATATTAAATCGAGGTGCCCATTTCTATGACAATTCTCAACAATTTCCCCTCTATTTTTGTGCCTTTAGTGGGGTTAGTATTTCCGGCAATTGCAATGGCTTCTCTATTTCTTTATGTTCAAAAAAACAAGATTTTTTAGATCCGATGGGGGGAAATTTCATCTATTTTTTTTTTCAAGACTTAGACTTGGATCATAACACAGATATCTATTTAGTATAATAGGGTATACCATACAGCTTCCTTCAAACAGAAAGGAAAGGATTCTTAATTTCTATAGGCATAAAGATGATATATGAGTAAATGGTCGATTTGAAAATAAATTACGATCGGATACTTAAACTAACTGTAAAGCCAATATATCCATATGTGTGGAGATAGGGAATGATCTGAGGGGTTTTCTAGTTTTTTAGATTTACGGAATTGGATGAATTTTTCCTAACGATTCACATCAGAATAGCGCGAGTTGATGAAAATGACTTCGGAAACAAAAAAAAGTACAGTCAAATTCGTTTTTGCTAGTCTCCCACTTCCAATAAAATGCAACTGGATCTAGTATGAATTGGCGATCAGAATGTATATGGATAGAACTTATAGCGGGGTCTCGAAAAACAAGTAATTTCTGCTGGGCCTTTATACTTTTTTTAGGTTCATTGGGATTTTTATTGGTTGGGATTTCCAGTTATCTTGACAGAAATTTGATATCTTTATTTCCGTCTCAGCAAATAATTTTTTTTCCACAAGGAATCGTGATGTCTTTCTATGGGATCGCCGGTTTATTTATTAGTTCTTATTTGTGGTGCACAATTTTGTGGAATGTGGGTAGTGGGTATGATCGATTTGATAGAAACGAGGGAATAGTATGTATTTTTCGTTGGGGCTTTCCCGGAAAAAATCGTCGCATCTTACTCCGATTCCTTATGAAAGATGTTCAGTCTATCCGAATAGAAGTTAAAGAGGGTATTTATACTCGGCATGCCCTTTATCTGGAAATCAAAGGACAGGGGGTCATTCCTTTGACTCGTACTGATGAGAATTTGACTCCACGAGAAATTGAGCAAAAAGCAGCGGAATTGGGCTATTTTTTGCGTGTACCAATTGAAGTATTTTGAAATGAACTAAAGAATGACCATTTTTTTAGCAAGAATGAAAAATCCAAGAGTCTCCCTCTTTTTTTCTTTTTTTAGAGTATAAGTTAAAGTTAACGGGTATTTCGTCACAATGCTGATGAACCAAAGAAGATGGATATTAATTATATCTATACAGAACATTTATAAAAAAAAAGCTTTTTTTGTCCGCAAACCAACCCTTTCTTTTATGCGTATGTAAAGTCATTAAATTCAGTAAAAAAAAAATAACTAACAAATTTAAATACTAGACTGATCTCAGAGATCAAAACAAAACATTTCAGAATAATAGATAGAATAAAGAAATTTTTTTAAATTGATACGTTAGATATGGATCGATCATATCTTGTATATTATCTCTACTTTATTTTTGTCAACCGACTCCTCTTTTTTATCTTTTTTATTCCTTAATAAGCAAAGGATTGGAAGACTTAAAATTATAACCCTTCCATCTTATATCTTATTTTGCTTTTTCCACTTACTTTTGATTATCACACCATTCTTCATAAATTTCTCTTAATTACTCTTGCGGCTATGGGCAGTTGACCGATTTTTTTTTTCAAAATATTTGCTATTTTTTTTGGTAGAAAGGTATTCTTTTATCTCGAAAGCCTAATTTGATTTGAAGTGACTCTTTTGAGCATTCATCGAAAAAAGAGAATTGCTTTGAATTTTTAAGCAATTGGGATATTTGGAAACAATATTATTTTTCTTCATTCGTGTACTCTTTCTTCTTCTTCGGCTATTTCTGTATTCTTTCTAAATTTAAGGACTAACCAATGACTGACAAATAAAAAACGCGGAATGGGTTCAGAGATTTGAAGCCTTGTAATAGAACTTATAATTGATCGAAATATTAAATCGGATAAAGTCGACGAATGAGATGGGTTCATTAAAAATTCACAGACAAAACAATGAAAAAAAAGCATTCTCTCCGTTTCTATATCTTATATCTATAGTCTTTTTGCCCTGGTTAATCTCTTTTTCATTTAATAAAAGTCTGGAATCTTGGATGATTAATTGGTGGAATACCAGTAAATCCGAAACCTTTTTTAATGATAGGCACGAAAAGTTTATTCTAGAAAGATTCATAGAATTAGAGGAACTCTTCTTTTTTGACGAAATGATAAAGGAATACCCGGAAACACATCTACAAAGGTTTCATAGCATAATCCACAAAGAAACGATACAATTGATCAAGATACACAATGAGGATCGTATCCATACGATTTTTCGCTTCTCGACAAATATAATCTCTTTCCTTATTCTAAGTGGTTATTCTATTCTAGGTAATGAAGAACTTCTTATTCTTAATTCTTGGGTTCAAGAATTCCTATATAATTTAAGTGACACAATAAAAGCTTTTTCTATTCTTTTGGTAACTGATTTATGTATAGGATTCCATTCACCCCACGGTTGGGAACTAATGATTGGCTCCGTCTACAAAGATTTTGGATTTGCTCATAACGATCAAATTATATCGGGACTTGTTTCCACCTTTCCGGTTATTCTCGATACAATTTTAAAATATTGGATTTTCCGTTATTTAAATCGTCTATCTCCGTCACTCGTAGTGATTTATCATTCAATGAATGACTGAAAGATGATCCATCAATCCAATTAAAATGTTTCTTATTTTGTACAGTTCAAAATCGTATTTTTTTATACAATTATTTTCCATCTAAGAGTTTCGGATTCTTCTCATATTTTAGAATTTGTAAAAATTGTTCAGTAAATAACAGCATCGTGGATAGGGAACTCGCCTAGTGCCCTACCTAATTTTATTGTAGAAATTTTTTGGATCAACGATTGGACCATGCAAACTAGAAAGACCCTTTCTTGGCTAAAGAAAGAGATTATTCGTTCCATTTCCGTATCACTCATGATATATATAATAACTCCGGAATCCATTTCAAACGCATATCCCATTTTTGCACAGCAGGGTTATGAAAATCCACGCGAAGCAACTGGCCGTATTGTATGCGCCAATTGTCATTTAGCTAATAAGCCCGTAGAAATTGAAGTTCCACAAGCGGTACTTCCGGATACTGTATTTGAAGCAGTTGTTCGAATTCCTTATGATATGCAACTGAAACAAGTTCTTGCTAATGGTAAAAGGGGAGCCTTGAATGTGGGGGCTGTTCTTATTTTACCCGATGGATTTGAATTAGCCCCCCCCGAACGTATTTCGCCAGAGATGAAAGAAAAGATGGGTAATCTATCTTTTCAGAGTTATCGCCCCACTAAAAAAAATATTCTTGTGATAGGGCCTGTTCCCGGTCAGAAATATAGTGAAATAACCTTTCCTATTCTTTCTCCGGACCCCGCTACTAAAAAAGATGTTCACTTCTTAAAATATCCCATATATGTAGGTGGAAACAGAGGAAGGGGTCAGATTTATCCCGACGGGAGCAAGAGTAACAATACGGTTTATAATGCTACAGCGGCAGGTGTTGTAAGCAGAATTATACGAAAAGAAAAGGGGGGGTACGAAATAACCATAACAGATGCGCCCGAGGGGCGTCAAGTGGTTGATATTATCCCTCCAGGACCAGAACTTCTTGTTTCAGAGGGTGAATCCGTCAAACGTGATCAACCATTAACGAGTAATCCTAATGTGGGCGGATTTGGTCAGGGAGATGCAGAAATAGTACTTCAAGACCCATTACGTGTTCAAGGACTTTTGTTCTTTTTTGCATCTGTTATTTTGGCACAAATCTTTTTGATTCTTAAAAAGAAACAGTTTGAAAAGGTTCAATTGTCCGAAATGAATTTCTAGATATGCCGATTTATCAAATTCAAGTTATTAAAAAAAAACAAAATTCTAAGAAGAATTTTTTGATCATCAAAAAAAAAATTGTTAAAATTGTTTTTGTTTCTATTCTTTTTATATAATACCAGATTATATTAGATTATATCAGATTTTTTTTAGAAATTCCTTGTACTACATTTCGAGTCATAGTATGTATATTGGTAATTGGTAAAAAGACTAGTTGATTTTATCCCTTTTATTTGTTTTCTTTTTTTTTAATCTAAACTAGAGCGGTGTGATTGTATCCCTATTGTCAGACTTAATTGTCATAGAATCTATAAATAGCTTTTCGATTCTAATAGAATCAAATTCAACTAGATACTAAGCATAAGATAAGGAAGCGGAAAAGTAAAGGCGAAATAAGGAAAACAAAGAATTCTAGGAGGTATTATTTCTAATCGTTTTCCTAGTCTTCGGCACAAGAAAAGAAATTTTCTACACCTCTTTCTTGTGTCGAAATAATAATGATTCTTGATCCCACTCATCAAAGATTTGAATTCTTAGTTCATATATTTTTTTTTTCAGGTTCATAATAACCTTGCTTTATACTTTAGAAAGGAAAATTTGTTTAGCTTTACTGAATGGAATTTTTTTGATTGAATATCAGAAAAAGGGTAGTCCCCCCCTTTTTTTTGATTTATACGACTAAAGTATTATGTTTATTAAGAACTCGGCGGGCCCCCTCGAATCAGATTGAGAAAAAAAGGGGGGGCCCGCTGCATTCTTATGCTTTCGGGTCTACAACTCAGTTCATCCTATTACTACAGGGATGAGCCCAATCCGGAATATGACCCATAAAAGAAAATGCCTATTAAACCGATCACAAGAATACCAGTTACAGTAC